AGTTCAAATGGTTTGATCGGAAATTTCCTAAAAATTGATTTAGTGAAATCCCATATTTCGTATATCAGAAAAAGGAATGATCCGTCCGGTTCAGGATTGATATCGGATAATGAGTTAAATCAGACCAATATCAATCCATTTTTTTCTATTTATTCCAAGGCAAAAATTCAACAATCACCTAGCCAAAATCATGGAACTATTCGTATGTTGTTGAATAGAAATAAGGAATGCCGATCTTTGATAATTTTAGCATCATCTAATTGTTTTCAAATGGGGCCACTCAACGATGTAAAATATCACAATTGGATAGAAAAGGGAATTTCTAAAATTAAAGAAGAAGATGCTAGAATTCCAATTAAGAATTCGTTAGGTCCTTTAGGAATAGCCCCTCAAGTTGCAAATTTTTATGCATTTTACTACCATTTACCAACTCATAATAATATCTCGACAACTCAAAATTTGCAATTTGACAAATTAAAGGAAACTTTTCAAGTAATAAAATATTATTTCATGGACGAAAACGATAGAATTTATAAGCCCGATCTATGCAGTAACATAGTTTTAAATCCATTCCATTTGAATTGGCATTTTCTCCATCATAGTTATTGTGAAAAAACGTCTACAATAGTTAGTCTTGGGCAATTTATTTGTGAAAACGTATGTATAGTTCAAACGAAAAATGGACCACACCTAAAACCGGGCCAAGTTCTAACTGTTCAAATTGACTCTGTAGTAATAAGATCGGCCAACCCTTATTTGGCGACTCCAGGAGCAACTGTTCACGGCCATTATGGAGAAATCCTTTATGAAGGAGATATATTAGTTACCTTTATATATCAAAAATCAAGATCGGGTGATATAACACAAGGTCTTCCAAAAGTAGAACAGGTATTAGAAGTTCGTTCGATTGATTCAATATCGATGAACCTAGAAAAGAGAGTTGACGCTTGGAACGGGCTTATAACAAGAATTCTAGGCATTCCTTGGGGATTTTTGGTTGGTACTGAGCTAACTATAGTGCAAAGTCGTATTTCTTTGGTTAATAAAATCCAAAAGGTTTATCGATCCCAGGGAGTCCACATCCATAATAGACATATAGAAATTATTGTGCGTCAAATAACATCAAAAGTATTGATTTCAGAAGAAGGAATGTCGAATGTTTTTTCACCCGGCGAACTAATTGGATTGTTGCGGGCTGAACGAACGGGACGTGCCTTGGAAGAAGCGATTTGTTACCGAGTTTCATTATTGGGAATAACAAAAACATCTCTTAATACTCAAAGTTTCATATCCGAAGCGAGTTTTCAAGAAACTGCCAGGGTTTTAGCAAAATCCGCTCTACGGGGTCGTATCGATTGGTTGAAAGGTCTGAAAGAGAACGTTGTTTTAGGGGGAATTATACCCGCTGGTACCGGATTCAAAAGAATAATGTACCGTTCAAGGCTAAGGCAACATAACAAGATTACCTCTGAAACAAAAAAAAATAATTTATTCGAGCGAGGAGTGAGAGATATTTTGTTCCACCACAGAGAATTATTTGATTTTTCCATTTCAAAGAATTTATGCAATACATCCGCGAAATCTAGTATTTAATAATTCCCAAGAGTAGATTCAACCTTTGTACAATGAAAAATAAACGCGGTCGTTTGACTTGGTAATAAAAAGAGAATAAAGAAACAAATAAATAGAAAAAAAGGAATGGCCCAATAATATAGCTAAAGGCCGACCTTCGGTAGAAGATAAGGTTCCATCGGAACAACTCTTTATTTCTATTTCAGTCTACCTGGTCTCTTTTTTTTTTTATTTTTTTTTTTCAAAAAAGTATGGGGATAAATGACAAAAAGATATTGGAACATAACTTTTGAAGAGATGATGGAAGCGGGGGTTCATTTTGGCCACGGTACTAGGAAATGGAATCCTAGAATGGCGCCTTATATATCCGCAAAGCGTAAGGGGATTCATATTATAAATCTTACTAGAACTGCTCGTTTTTTATCAGAAGCTTGTGATTTAGTTTTTGATGCAGCAAGTAGGGGGAAAGAATTTTTAATTGTTGGTACCAAAAAAAAAGCAGCTGATTCAGTAGCGAGGGCTGCAATAAGAGCTCGGTGTCATTATGTTAATAAAAAATGGCTAGGCGGCATGTTAACGAATTGGTATACTACAGAAACGAGACTTCATACGTTCAGGGACTTGAGAACGGAACAAAAGATGGGTAGATTCAACTGTCTGCCAAAAAGAGATGCTGCTATATTGAAGAGACAATTATCACACTTGGAAACCTATTTGGGCGGCATTAAATATATGACAGGGTTACCCGATATTGTAATAATTGTTGACCAGCAAGAAGAATATACGGCTCTTCAAGAATGTATCACTTTGGGAATTCCAACGATTTGTTTAATCGATACAAATTGTGACCCCGATCTCCCAGATATTGCGATTCCGGCTAATGATGATGCTATAGCTTCAATCTTATTAATTCTAAACAAATTAGTATTTGCAATTTGTGAAGGTCGTTCTAGCTATATACGAAATTTTTGATTAATAATAAGAATAAGATAAATAAATTATTTGATTGGCTTGGGGAAATTCATAGATTTATGGAATAGGTTATTATACTATTACTAAATCTACTAAATCATGCAAAAAAGATAAAAAAAAAAGAACAACCGGAAATATTATGTGATTAGTTGGTATTCAAAATAGAAAATGAAAGTAGCCGAGTCAAAAAGGAGATGGTTTAATCAAAATAATTCCCTTTCAAGTTCCATTATTTCTTTTAGAGTAGAAGGCAGGGCAAATATGAATGTTCAATTGTGTTCCATCAACACATTAAAAAGATTATATGATATATCTGCTGTGGAGGTAGGTCAACATTTCTATTGGCAAATAGGGGGTTTCCAAGTACATGCCCAAGTACTTATTACTTCTTGGGTTGTAATTGCTATCTTATTAGTTTCAGCCATTTTAGTTGTTCGAAATCTCCAAACCATTCCTACTTTCGGTCAGAATTTCTTTGAATATGTCCTTGAATTCATTCGAGACGTGAGCAAAACTCAGATTGGAGAAGAATATAGTCCATGGGTTCCATTTATTGGAACTATGTTTCTATTTATTTTTGTTTCCAATTGGTCAGGGGCTCTTTTACCTTGGAAAATCATACAGTTACCTCGTGGAGAGTTAGCTGCACCCACAAATGATATAAATACTACTGTTGCATTAGCCTTACTTACGTCCGTAGCATATTTCTATGCGGGTATTTCAAAAAAGGGATTAGCTTATTTTGGTAAATACATCCAACCAACTCCAATCCTTTTACCGATTAACATCTTAGAAGATTTCACAAAACCCTTATCACTTAGCTTTCGACTTTTCGGAAATATATTAGCTGATGAATTAGTAGTTGTTGTTCTGGTTTCTTTAGTACCTTTAATAGTTCCTATACCTGTCATGTTCCTCGGATTATTTACAAGCGGTATTCAAGCTCTTATTTTTGCTACCTTAGCCGCGGCTTATATAGGTGAGTCCATGGAAGGCCATCATTGACTAGTTTTCGAACTCGTCTTTTTTTATTTTATCCCGCCAAAATAGAAAGAAATTATTAAAATTATTAATAATAAAGAGGACCCCCCCCCTACTCCTACTCTATTTTTTTTGGGGGGGGGGGGTCTAACTGAGTTATATATAATCGAATCGCTATAAGACAAATCTTTCTTTTTTTGAGGTTTTAAAGAATGATTCTCTAATCTGATTAAATCTAAGACACGACTAATTGGTTTACGGTATGTAAGAAAGACATGTATATGTGATATTAGATACTAAATAAATTCTTAATTACTTCGACTAGATAAGGATAAATATTAAGTAATGGAATAATTAAGTCATAATTTGATGGTTAATTATATCATTAACTATTTCGTTTTTTTTTGGAGGACGAGGAACTTAAACTTATTATGAATCCACTGATTTCTGCCGCTTCCGTTATTGCTGCTGGGTTGGCTGTCGGGCTTGCTTCTATTGGACCTGGGGTTGGTCAAGGCACTGCTGCAGGACAAGCTGTAGAAGGGATTGCGCGACAACCGGAGGCAGAGGGAAAAATACGGGGTACTTTATTGCTTAGTCTAGCTTTTATGGAAGCTTTAACAATTTATGGGCTGGTTGTAGCATTAGCGCTTTTATTTGCTAATCCTTTTGTTTAACTTTTTTTGTTTAAAATAAAAATCCGAAGAAAAAATCGAAAAATAAAAATACATGGTTTTTTTCCGTGGACTTGTCATGCTACTCTTGCTTTTTCGAATCATATTAAGAGTTCACCCCTACATTTATTTATTTGTTCGAACAGGAACACAAGGGAAGAACTGATTTAAGGTTGAGGAATTAACATACTAATTCGCCTTACTTCTTAGCCCTTTTAGTTTAGTCCAACGAAAACCCCCTTTTTATTTACAAAGTTTTTCTAATTTTATAAAATGTTTAAAACGACTAGAGATTTTGCAACTGGGACAAGAACCGGTATTTAATTAGAATAGGTACTACTCTTACGGGGCATTTTCCAATTAACTGACCAATTCAAATAAAAAATATATTTTTTTATAACATTCTTAATTATTATATCTTATTATTATAGTAATATTATTACTAATAATTAATATGAATTAATAGTAAGGAATGGGAATTTTATTTTATATGATATTTTATATGATATTGATATCAATATCATATAAAATAACTAAGAAAAAGATAGGAATCGTAGAAAGATAATTAGTCTATCCATAAGAGGAGACGAGATCATATGAAAAATATAACCGATTCTTTCCCTTGCTTGGCTTACTGGTCACCTGCAGGAAGTTTCGGGTTTAATACCGATATTTTAGCAACAAATCCAATAAATCTAAGTGTAGTGCTCGGTGTATTAGTTTTTTTTGGAAAGGGAGTGTGTGCGAGTTGTTTATTTCAAAGAATAGATTGGATCCAACCAATTGTACCTTTTCGTTATA